GAAATATTTGAATATCAATCTCATCGATATCATCGATCTCATAAGTATCATACCAAATCCCATCAATCGAATCACTTTTTCGAGAAATACGAGACATCTAAGTCATACAAGTAAAGAGATCTATTCAGTGATAAGAAAAAGAAAAAACGTGAACGGGGACTGGATTGATGATAAAATAGAATCCTGGGTTGCAAACAGTGATTCGATTGATGATGAAAGAAGAGAATTCTTCGTTCAGTTCTCCACCTTAAGGACAGAAAAAGGGATTGATCAAATTTTATTGAGTCTGACTTATAGTGATCATTTATCAAAGAATGACTCTGGTTATCAAATGATTGAACAACCGGGAGCAATTTACTTACGATACTTAGTTGACATTCATAAAAAGTATCTAATGAATTATGAGTTCAATACATCCTCTTTAGCAGAAAGACGGATATTCCTTGCTCATTATCAGACAATGACTTATTCACAAACTTCGTGTGGGGCTAATAGTTTTCATTTCCCATCTCATGGAAAACCCTTTTCGCTCCGCTTAGCCTTATCCCTCTCTAGGGGTATTTTAGTGATAGGTTCTATAGGAACTGGACGATCTTATTTGGTCAAATACCTAGCAAAAAACTCCTATCTTCCTTTCATTACGGTATTTCTGAACAAGGTCCTGGATAACAAGTCTAAAGGTTTTGATGATATCGATATCGATATTGATGAGATTGACGATATTGGTGCTTGTTACGATATTGGTGTTAGTTACGATATTGATGCTAGTGACGATATTGATGCTAGTGACGATATCCTTGATATGGAGCTGGAACTGCTAATTAGCGTGAATGCGGTAACTATGAATATGCTGCCTGAAGAGGAAGACCAACTTTATATCACCCTTCAATTCGAATTAGCAAAAGCAATGTCTCCTTGCATAATATGGATTCCAAACATTCATGATCTGGATGTGAATGAGTCGAATTACTTCTCCCTAGGTCTATTAGTGAACCTTCTCTCCAGGGATTATGAAACTAGAAATATTCTTGTTATTGCTTCGACTCATATTCCCCAAAAAGTGGATCCCGCTCTAATAGCTCCGAATAAATTAAATACGTGCATTAAGATACGAAGGCTTCTTATTCCACAACAACGAAAGCACTTTTTCACTCTTTCATATACTAGGGGATTTCACTTGGAAAAGAAAATGTTCCATACTAATGGATTCGGGTCCATAACCATGGGTTCCAATGCACGAGATCTTGTAGCACTTACCAATGAGGCCCTATCGATTAGTATTACACAGAAGAAATCAATTATAGATACTAATACAATTAGATCCGCTCTTCATAGACAAATTTGGGATTTGCGATCCCAGGTAAGATCGGTCCAGGAGCATGGGATCCTTTTCTATCAGATAGGAAGGGCTGTAGCACAAAATGTACTTTTAAGTAATTGCCCCATAGATCCTATATCTATCTATATGAAAAAGAAATCATGTAACGAAGTGGATTATTATTTGTACAATTGGTACTTCGAACTTGGAACGAGCATGAAGAAATTAACGATACTTCTTTATCTTTTGAGTTGTTCTGCCGGATCGGTCACTCAAGATCTTTGGTCTCTACCCGGACCCGATGAAAAAAATGAGATCGCTCCTTATGGACTCGTTGAGAATGATTCTGGTCTAGTTCGTGGCCTATTAGAAGTAGAAGGCGCTCTGGTGGGATCCTCACGGACATGCAGTCAGTTTGATAAGGATCGAGTGACATTGCTTCTTCGACCCGAACCAAGGAATCCCTTAGATATGATGCAAAATGGATCTTGTTCTATCCTTGATCAGAGATTTCTCTATGAAAAAGACGAATCGGAGTTTGAAGAGGGGGAAGGAGAAGGAGCCCTCGACCCGCAACAGATAGAGGAGGATTTATTCAATCACATAGTTTGGGCTCCTAGAATATGGCGCCCTTGGGGCTTTCTATTTGATTGTATCGAAAGGCCCAATGAATTGGGATTTCCCTATTGGTCCAGGTCATTTCGGGGCAAGCGGATCATTTATGATGAAGAGGATGAGCTTCAAGAGAATGATTCGGAGTTCTTGCAGAGTGGAACCGTGCAGTACCAGACACGAGATAGATCTTCCAAAGAACAAGGTCTTTTTCGAATAAGCCAATTCATTTGGGACCCTGCAGATCCACTCTTTTTCCTATTCAAAGCTCAGCCCTTTGTCTCTGTGTTTTCACATCGAGAATTATTTGCAGATGAAGAGATGTCAAAGGGGCTTTTTACTCCCCCAAAAATTCCTACTAGATCTCTATCATCTCTATATAAACGCTGGCTTAGCAAGAAGACGCAAGAAAAGCACTTCGAATTGTTGATTAATCGCCAGAGATGGCTTAGAACCAATAGTTCATTATCTAATGGATCTTTCCGTTCTAATACTCTATCCGAGAGTTATCAGTATTTATCAAATCTGTTCCTATCTAACGGAACACTATTGGATCAAATGACAAAGGCA